GTTTTCTTTTATGGTTGTTCCATATATGTCGACTTTGGCTCGACTTAACGTTCTGACAAAACTTCAGTTAAGTTATGTTATAGAAAAAAAAGAGGATTCTTGCATTTTGCCCTCCTGCTGAGAAAGCATTCATTCTTCAGCCCATATTTACATTTCTCAAAAGACTTCAATTGGTACGCGCAAGAAATAGGCCAATTCGGCGGCTTTTTGTTCAATTTCTCGTGGAGTCAAATTCTCATCAGTACGGGTCAAGGGAATGGCCCCCTGGCCTCTGATATCCATATAAAGGACACGACGAGCATAAATACCCTCTTTAACTTCTATTCTAACGGACTGAATATCTTTTATAAGGAATCGTAGGAATATGCGACGATTTTTTCCAGGAAATCCCCAACGAAAAATACACACTATCCCTTCCTTTCTATCGAATCGATCATAACCACTACCTACATTCCAGGAAATTGTGCACCACAAATAGGAACTAATAAAGAGACCCGCGATCCCGTAGAAAGACATCACGATCCCTTGTGGAAAAAAAATGATTTGCTGAGACGGAAAAAAAGATATCAAATTTCTACCAAGATAACTGGAAGTTCCAACCAATAAGAATCCTAATGAACCTAAAAAAAGGATAAGGGCCCAGCATAAATTACTTAGTTTTCGAGACCCCGTTATAAGTTCTATCCATATATCTTCTGATCGCCAACTCATACTTGATCTGATTGCATTTTATTGGAATTGAGAGAATACCCCAAATGAATTTGACTTTACTTTTTTTTGTTTCCGAAGTAACTCTCATCAACTAGCACTAGTTTGATGTGAACTAGCACTAGTTTGATGTGAACCTTTAGGAGTAATTCATCAAATTGGTTAGATCTAAAATAATAAATAACATACCCTTCATATGAGCCCACTATACATATTGATATACCTATAGATCCACCGACTTTACATTTTAGCCATCCAGCGATCCTGATCTATTTGAAACTAGCTAGAATTCATTTACCCATAGATCCTTTTCTGCAGGCATAAGAACTTTTTCCTTTATGTTCGGCGGAAATTACACCTATTTTTCGAAATAGATATCTGTGTTATGCTACAAGTCTAAGTTTTGAAAAAAAAACGGATGAGATTGGGTCCCATCAGATCTAAACAATCTTGTTTTTTTGAACATGAAGAGATAAAGAAGCCATTGCAATTGCCGGAAATACTAGGCCTACTAAAGGCACAAAAATAGAGGGGAAATTGAAAGTTGTCATAAAATGGGTACCTCGATTTACTATTTGTACCTGCTATTATTTCTTTTTTATAAAAAAGAAATATCTTATAATAATTATAATTAAGAATTGTAATTATTATTAATTAATTCAATTTCAAATTCTTAGTATAGAAATAAGTATCTATATATCTAAGTGAGTATATAGAATAAGTCCAAGGAATGTAGAACTAAATAAATGGACTTATTCATCTTTCTACATGAAAGATATGTATGATAATTCACTTTATTATTTTTCTTCATTTCTTTGTCTTTTGTTCTTGTCTTCGAATTTTTAATAAAGAAAGAGTTTCTTACAGATTATCGAAAGATTCGTTAGAATGCGACCCAACAGGAATTTTTAGTGAAAATGGGATTTTCGGGAGATCGAGAAAGATAAAAAACTATATATCTATCTTTTCTCTATTTGATTATATACATAAGACATAAGACGAAATTCATTTTATTTGCCTAATTTCACGAAAGGAAGAATTCACTCTTTTATCTTGTTGATAGAGACTTCTTAATTAGTAATCGGGATTCTAGGTAAAAAAAAGAGTTATCCACAACTTTTTATTCTTTCTACAATTAGATCTTAGGTCATCAAAGAAAACTCCATTCTTATTTACTTTGATTCTTATAAACTAACTACTTGTTTGCTACAAATAAACTAATTGAATTTTGTGTGCTCTACTTGATTGAATTTTAATTCAAAGGAAAGAAAGCGTGGAGCTTAAATAACTCGCTCAGAACGCTTTTTAAAGGATTACGTGGTACAATTAGGTCAAATAAGCCCTTCTGGAATAAATATTCAGCCGCTTGTGAACCTTCAGGTACTGTTTTATTCAATGTTTGTTCAATTACTCTTTTACCCGCAAATGCAATATAGGAATTGGGTTCAGCAATAATGATATCTCCCAACATACCAAAACTAGCTGTTACCCCACCAGTAGTAGGAGATGTAAGGATTGATACATAAAATAACTTTTTATTTGATTGATAATCATATAAAGCAGACGATATTTTAGCCATTTGCATCAAGCTCAAACTTCCTTCTTGCATGCGTGCCCCCCCGGAAGCGCACACTATAATAAGAGGTAGAAATTGATCGGTAGCGTACTCAATCAAACGGGTGATTTTCTCCCCGACTACGGATCCCATACTACCCCCCATAAACTGAAAATCCATAACCCCAATTGCTACGGGAATACCATTTAGTTCACCTATGCCTGTTTGAACAGCCTC